TAGTGAAAATTACAGTTACATTTATAATTACATTTGTGGCGAAATTGTAAATAGTAGTGAAAACGAGAGTTCCAATCGAAAAACTAGCCCGAATGGTAGTCATTTAACTAGAAGTGGAAGAGAAAGTGCTAATGATCTCCAAGTAACTCAAAAATACAGGCATTTGTGGATTCAATGTGAAAATTGTTATGGATTAAATTATAAGAAAATCTTGAAGTCAAAAATGAATATTTGTGAACAATGCGGATATCATTTGAAAATGAGCAGTTCAGATAGAATCGAAGTTTCGATTGATCCAGGGACTTGGGATCCGATGGATGATGACATGGTCTCTCTGGATCCCATTGAATTTCATTCAGAAGAGGAACCTTATAAAAATCGTATTGATTCTTATCAAAGAAAGACAGGATTAACAGAGGCTGTTCAAACAGGTACAGGTCAACTAAATGGGATTCCCGTCGCAATTGGGGTTATGGATTTTCAGTTTATGGGGGGTAGTATGGGATCCGTAGTAGGTGAGAAAATCACCCGTTTGATCGAGTATGCTACTAATAAATTTTTACCTCTTATTATAGTGTGTGCTTCTGGAGGAGCACGCATGCAAGAAGGAAGTTTGAGCTTGATGCAAATGGCTAAAATATCTTCCGCTTTATATGATTATCAATCAAATAAAAAGTTATTCTATGTATCAATTCTTACATCTCCTACTACTGGTGGAGTGACAGCCAGTTTTGGTATGTTGGGGGATATCATTATTGCCGAACCGAATGCCTATATTGCATTTGCGGGTAAAAGAGTAATTGAACAAACATTGAATAAGGCAGTACCTGAAGGTTCACAAGCGGCTGAATATTTATTCCATAAGGGCTTATTCGATCCAATCGTACCACGTAATCCTTTAAAGGGTGTTCTGAGTGAGTTATTTCAGCTACACGCTTTTTTTCCTTTGAATAAAAATTCAATCAAGTAGAGTCTTAAGTTAAATTTTTTTTGTGGTGAACAATTAGTTAGTTAGTTTATCAGAATTAAAATAAAAAAAAACCAAAGAATGGACTTTTCTTTGGTGACATAAGATTAAATTGTAGAAAGAATCATGCGGATAATTATTTTTTTTTTACCGATATTACTGATTAGTAATCAGTAAACCTCTATCAACAAAACAACATAAAAGGCGAATTCTTCCTTTTAATTAGATTAGGAGGCAAGGCAAATAAAACGAATTTCATGGTCCCCTCTTGCATATGTATATATAATTCAAATATAGAAAAAATATAGAATCTTGCATCTTTCTATATCTCCCAAGAAGTCCCATTTTTCCTAAGAATCCCTGCTATTGGATCGGATTCTAACGAATCCTTCGGGAATTTGTAAGAAACTCTTTTTTATTAAAAAAGAAATTAGAAGATAAGACCAATAGAAAAATAAAAGAAGTAAGAATACTAAAGAAAGTGGATTATCATACATATATTTCATGTCGAAAGATGAATAAGTCCGTTTATTTAGCTCTCCATTCCTTGCACTTATTATTTAGATATACTTAGTATATCTACTTAAGTATACTTATATACGAATTAGAATATGAATTATAATTATTATAAGATATCTTTCTAATAATAACAAATAACAGGTACAAATATTAAATCGAGGTACCCATTCTATGACAATTCTTAACAACTTACCCTCTATTTTTGTGCCTTTAGTGGGCCTAGTATTTCCGGCAATTGCAATGGCTTCTTTATTTCTTCATGTTCAAAAAAATAAGATTTTTTAAATCCGATGTGGTCAAATCTCCTCTAGTTTTTTTTTTTAAAGACTTAGTGAACACGGCATGGATATCCATTTAGTAGAATATTGTATAACAGGTGTCTTTCTCCGAAGATAAATGAAAGAATTCTTATGCGTGTATAAACATGATATATGGGTAAAGGAATTCTATCTATTTGCAAAAATGGGTTGGGATCCGAGCTCATGCATGTCTGAAATTTAAGTTAAGTCAATGTATCTATATGTATGTAGCTATCTATAGGGAATCCTATGAAGGGGATGTTCTTATTTTATTATATCTAACTAATTTGATGAATTACTGCTAAAAGTTCACATCAGAATAGTACTAGTTGATGAGAGTTACTTCGGAAAGAAAAAAAAAAGGAAAGTCAAATTTTTTTTGGTTATTCCCTCAATTCCAATAAAACGCAACTGGATCTAGTATGTATGAGTTGGCGATCAGAATATATATGGATAGAATTTATAGCAGGATCTCGCAAAACAAGTAATTTCTGCTGGGCCTTTATCCTTTTTTTAGGTTCATTAGGATTCTTATTGGTTGGAATTTCTAGTTATCTTAATAGGAATTTGATATCTTTATTTCCGTCTGAGCAAATAAATTTTTTCCCACAAGGGATCGTGATGTCTTTCTATGGGATCGCGGGTCTCTTTATTAGTTCCTATTTGTGGTGCACAATTACATGGAATGTAGGTAGCGGTTATGATCGATTTGATAGAAAAGAAGGAATAGTGTGTATTTTTCGTTGGGGATTTCCTGGAAAAAATCGCCGCATCTTTCTACGATTCCTTATGAAAGATATTCAGTCCATCAGAATAGAAGTTAAAGAGGGTATTTATGCTCGTCGTGTCCTTTATATGGAAATCAGAGGCCTGGGGGCTATTCCATTGACTCGTACTGACGAGAATTTGACTTCGGGAGAAATTGAGCAAAAGGCTGCGGAATTGGCCTATTTCTTGCGCGTACCAATTGAAGTATTTTGAAAAATGAACTGAAGAATGAATGCTTTCTCAGCAGGAGGAACAAACCCAAGAATCCTCTTTTTTCTATAGCTATAGCATAACTTACTTAATTGAAGTTTATTCAGAACGGCCTGTCGGGCCAAAGCAAGGCAAACGTGTATGGAACAGCCATAACATAAAACGAAACCCTTTTTTGTTTGCAAAAAAAATGGTTTTTTGCGTATGGAAATCCCCACTCAATTCAGTAACAAAAGAAGTAACAAATCGAAATAATAGATTGATCTCATATATCAAAACATTTCGGAATAAATAATTTAGCTTTTTTTTTTTTTTATTTTCAATATTTTGAATTGATACGTTAAAATATGGATAGATGATATCTTGTAAATTATCTCTATTTTCTTTTGTCAATCGACCCTTTTTATGCTTTCTTTTGTCTTTCTTAATGACCAAACAGTTGGATCTCTTATAATGATAACTTTTCTTTCTTTTTTTGCCATTCGTTTTTGATCATCACAATATTCTTCAGAAAATTCTCTCAAACATTCCTGGACTATGCTCGGGGTAACCAGCGAAATTTTTTTTTTTTCGAAATATTTTCTATTTTAATTCTTAATAGAAAGGAAGTTCTTTCATTTCGAAATCCTAATAATATTAATATTCATTATTTGAATCTTTTGGGTATTCATCGAAAGGGGGCAATTGCTTCGAATATTTGATCAATTGAGATATCTGGAAACAATATGTTTTTATTATTTCTTCATTCGAATTCGAAATGGATTCTTCTTCTATTTTTGTATTTTTTCGACACTAGATTCAAGGACTAACCACTGAATCACAACTAAACAACAGAGACTCGATTCATAGGCGCGATACCTTCTAATAGAACTCATGCTTGATAGAAATATTAGATCGAATAGAGTCAACAAATGAGGTGGGTTCATTAACAATTCACAGATGAAAAAATGACAAAAAAGAACGCATCCATTCCCCTTCGATATCTTTCATCTATAGTATTTTTCGTATTCTTGCCCTGGTGGATCTCTCTCTTATTTAATAAAAGTCTGGAATCTTGGATTACTAATTGGTGGAATACTAGGCAATCCGAAACTTTCTTGAATGATATTCAAGAAAAGAGTATTCTAGAAAAATTCATAGAATTAGAGGAACTATTCCTCTTGGACGAAATGATAAAAGAATTCCCGGAAAGACATCTACAAAAGCTTCGTATAGGGCTCCACAAAGAAACAATCCAATTGATCAAGATGCATGACGAGGATCATATCCATACGATTTTGCACTTCTCGACAAATATAATCTGTTTCCTTATTCTAAGTGGTTATTCTATTCTGGGTAATGAAGAACTTGTTATTCTTAACTCTTGGGTTCAAGAATTCCTATATAATTTAAGCGACACAATAAAAGCCTTTTCTATTCTTTTAGTAACTGATTTATGTATCGGATTCCATTCGCCCCACGGTTGGGAACTAATGATTGGCTATGTCTACAACGATTTTGGATTTGCTCATAATGAGCAAATTATATCTGGTCTTGTTTCCACTTTTCCAGTCATTCTAGATACAATTTTTAAATATTGGATTTTCCGTTATTTAAATCGTGTATCTCCGTCACTTGTAGTGATTTATCATTCAATGAATGACTGAAAAACGATTCACTGATCCAATTAGATTGTTTCGGACTTTGTACATAAGCAAAGCATTCAAAGTCGTACTTACCTTACTCTTTCTACCCATCTAGAGGATTCCTCCTATATTCCAGTAAAATTATTTCAGTAAATAGCAGAATCGTGGATGGGGAACTATACTAGTGACCCGCCAAATTTTATTGTAGAAATTTTCGGGATCAACGATTGGACCATGCAAATTAGAAATACCCCTTCTTCGATAAAGGAAGAGATTACTCGATTCATTTCCGTATCGCTCATGATATATATAATAACTCGGGCATCCATTTCAAATGCATATCCCATTTTTGCGCAGCAGGGTTTTGAAAATCCACGAGAAGCAACTGGTCGTATTGTATGCGCGAATTGCCATTTAGCTAATAAACCTGTGGATATTGAGGTTCCACAGGCAGTACTTCCTGATACTGTATTTGAAGCAGTTGTTAGAATTCCTTATGATAAGCAACTAAAACAAGTTCTTGCTAATGGTAAAAAGGGGGCTTTGAATGTAGGGGCCGTTCTTATTTTACCAGAGGGGTTTGAATTAGCCCCCCCCGATCGTATTTCGCCC